CCTTCTTATTATTAATCGCCTAGAATTTGAACAGAAACTAAATCCATTTGATAGAAAAACATGCGCAAAGCAAATGGATTATTTATTGAACTTAATCAATAAATTTGCTGTAAAATCAAGTTTGAATTTTAAAAGACCTTTTTTAGTTCCCGAACACGAACAAGTAAGAATTGATTCAGAAGATAGAATCAAAATTTTCAAATTTTTATTTGATGCAGATACAACTCTTCTCAACGAGAAAACAATAAAAAAAAAATCTATTGCACTAAAAGAAATCCAAAAAAAAGTCCCTCGATGGTCATACAAATTAATTAACAATTTGGAACAACAGGAGGGAGAAAGCGAGGAAAGTGTGGTAGTGGATCATGAGATTCGCTCAAGAAAAGCAAAACGTATAGTTATTTTTACTGATAACCAACGGAATACTGATACTTATAGTAATACCCAAGAAACTAATAATACTGATCAAACAGACCAAGTGGCTTTGATACATTATTCACAACAATCGAATTTTCGTCGAGACATAATCAAAGGCTCTGTGCGTGCTCAAAGACGTAAAATAGTTACTTGGAAATTCTTTGAGGCAGATGCGCATTCCCCCCTCTTTTTGGACCGAATAGAAAAATCCCCCATTTTTTCTTTTGATATTTCCGAACGTATAAACCTAATTTTGAGAAATTTTATGTGGACAAACACAGAACTCAAAATTTCGGATTCTAAAGAGAAAACCACAGAAGAAAGTGAGAAAAAAAAGGAAGAGGATAAAAAAGAGGAAGCCAAAAGAAAGGAGAAAGTACGTATAGAAATAGCGGAAGCCTGGGATAGTATTTTACTTGCTCAAGTACTAAGAGGTTTTTTGTTAGTAACCCAATCGATTCTTAGAAAATATATTATATTGCCTTCATTGATAATAGTTAAAAATATCGCCCGTATGCTATTGTTTCAATTTCCCGAATGGTCCGAGGATTTTAAAGATTGGAATCGAGAAATGTATGTTAAATGCACCTATAATGGCGTTCAATTATCAGAAAAAGAATTTCCAAAAAACTGGTTAACAGACGGTATTCAGATTAAGATCCTATTTCCTTTTCGTCTGAAACCTTGGCACACATCTAACCCACGAGCCCCTTATAATGATCCAATGAAAAAGAAAGATTCAAAAAATGATTTTTGTTTTTTAACAATTTTTGGAATGGAAGCTGAATTCCCTTTTGATTCTCCCAGAAAACAACTTTCATTTTTTGAACCCATTTTTAAAGAACTCAAAAGAAAAATTAGAAAATTGAAAAAGAAATGCTTTCTAATTCTAAGAATTTTAAAAGAAAAAACAAAATTGTTTGTAAATGTTTTAAAAGAAACAAAAAAATGGGTCATTAAAAGGATTATTTTTTTAAAAGAAATAAAAAAAGAACTCTCACAAATAAATCCAATTCTATTATTTGGATTGAGAAAAAGAAAAGTATATGAATTGAGTAAAACGAAAAAAGATTCTATAACCAATAATCTGATGATTGATGAATTGTCCATTGAAACTATACCATCATCCATTGAAACTATACCTCGGAATTGGACAAATTATTCATTGACAGAAAAAAAAATGCAGGATCTAACTGATAGAACAAGCACAATCATAAACCAAATAGAAAAAATTACAAATCAAAAAAAGGGCGGATTTCGAATTCCAGATCCAAATATTCGTTCTAACAAAATAAGTGATGATGATAAAGGGTTGGAATCACAAAAAAATATTTGGCAGATATTAAAAAGAAAAAATGCTCGACTAATACGTAAATTACATTATTTTATGAAATTTTTCATTGAAAGGATATACATAGATATCTTTCTGTGGATCATTAATATTCCTAGGATCAATACACAACCATTTCTTGAATCAATAAAAAAAATTATTAATAAATACATTACCAATAATGAAACAAATCAAGAAAAAATGGATAAAACAAATCAAAGTTTAATTCACTTTATTTCGACTATAAAAAAGGCACTTTATAATACTAATATTAGTAATAAGAATTCAAATACTTTTTGTGACTTATCCCACTTTTCACAAGCCTATGTATTTTACAAACTCTCACAAACCCAATTTATTCCTTTTTATTTTTATAAGTTAAAATCTGTCTTTCAATGTAATGGAGCAGCCCCCTTTATTAAGAATGAAATAAAGGATTATTTTATTGGAACACAAGAACTTTTTCATTCTCAATTAAGACATAAGAATCGTCAGAATTCTGGAATAAATCAATGGACAAATTGGTTAAGGAATCATTATCAATATGATATATCTCAGATTAGATGGTCTAGATTAGTACCACAAAAATGGCGAAATCGATTCAATCAACACTGTATGAATCAAAATAAGGATTTATGCAACTCCTCTAAAAAAACAAAATTTATTCACTACGAAAAACAAAATAATTTTGAAACGGCTTCATTACTAAACGAAAAAGAGAATTTTAAAAAACAATATAGATATGATCGGTTAGCATATAAATCTATTAATTCTGAAGATACGAAGTACTCTTCAATTTATGAATCGCCATTACACGTAAAAAATAACCAAGAAGTTTTTTCGAATTCCAACACAAATAAACGAAAATCTTTTTATATGATGGAAGGTATTCCTATTATCCCTATCAATAAGGATCTAGTACAAGATGATATTAGAGATATGGAGAAAAATCTGGATAGAAAATATTTTGATTGGAGAATTCTCGATTTTTGTCTTAGAACGAAAATCGATAGCGAGGCTTGGATCAATATTGATACTGACCCAAACAGTAATAAAAAATCTACTAAGGCTAAGCTTAATAATTATCAAATAATTGATAAAATCAAAAAGAAAAATCTTTTTTATCTCACAATTCATCAAGATCAAGAAATCAACTTATCCAATCAAAAACGTTTTTTTGATTGGATGGGAATGAATGAAGAAATACTAAATCGTCCCATATCAAATCTTGAACGTTGGTTCTTCCCAGAATTTTTGATATTTTATAATTTGTATAAAACAAAACCGTGGGTTATACCAATAAAATTACTTCTTTTAGATTCTAATATAAATGAAAACGCTACTGATATTGAAAACAAAAGCATCGCTGGAAATAAAAAAAAGGATCCTTTTATATCAATATCCTCCAGTGAAAAAAAATCTCTTGAATTAAAAAAACGAAATAAAGGGCAAAAAGAATCCGCCGCGGACCAAGCAAACTTTGAATCTGCTCTTTCAAACCAAGAAAAAGATGTTGAAGAAGATTATACGGGCTCGGACATGAAAAAACATAAAAATAAAAAGCAATACAAGAACAATACAAAAGCGGAGTTTGATTTCTTACTAAAAAGGTATTTTCTTTTTCAATTGCGATGGGATGATATTTTAAATAAAAAAATAATTAATAACATCAAAGTATATTGTCTCCTGCTTAGACTGATAAATCCACGAGAAATAACTATATCCTCTATTCAAAGGGGAGAAATGAGTCTTGATATTCTGATGATTCAGAAAAATTTAACTCTTACAGAATTGATCAAAAGAGGAATTTTGATTATTGAACCAATTCGTCTATCTATAAAAAATGATGGGCAATTTATTATGTCTCAAACCATTGGTATTTCGTTGGTTCATCAAAGTAAACACAAAATTAATCAAAAATACCGAGAAAAAACTCATGTTGATAAGAATTCTGATGAAGTCATTACCAAATATAAAAAGATGACTGGAAATAGGGATAAAAATCATTATGATTTGTTTGTTCCTGAAAATCTTTTATCACCTAGACTTCGGAGAGAATTTCGAATTCTAATTTGTTTCAATTCTAGGAATAGAAATGATATGCATAAAAATTCAGCATTGGGGAATGGGAATAAGGTAAACATTCAGGTTTTGGATAAAAGCAAAGGATATCAAAAGAAACTTATTAAATTAAAGTTATTTCTGTGGCCCAATTATCGATTAGAAGATTTAGCTTGTATGAATCGTTATTGGTTTGATAGCAATAACGGCAGTCGTTTCGGTATGGTAAGGATACATATGTATCCGCGATTGAAAATTCATTACTAGTATATTTTTGCTATCTTTCCCATATCGTAGCGGGTCTATGACGACAAAGAGGTGCACACATTCATTGTCTTACATTCCGTTCTGATACATGATACTAATTCAATGACATATCAATTCGATCTCGAAATGAATCAATAAAATCTTCTGATTTTAGGACTAAGTTTTTATCTTTTTTGAGTACGGAAAACAACCATGCTTTTGTATACCTTTTCAAATCGAATTTTTAAATTTAAATCGGATTAATTTTAATTTGATTTAATAAAATTCGAAATTAGAACAAAATTAAGATTATTGTCTATACCAAACTAAAACAAGTGACATTATTATTACTGATCAATAAAGATATCTATCAATAAAAATATCTTAAAAAAAGAAGGGGGTTTCATTTTATGGTAAAAAATTCATTCATCTCAGTTATTTCACAAGAAGAAAAAGAAGAAAACAGGGGTTCTGTTGAATTTCAAATATTTAGTTTCACCAATAGGATACGAAGACTTACTTCACATTTACAATTACACAAAAAAGACTATTTATCTCAGAGAGGTCTACGTAAAATTCTGGGAAAACGCCAACGACTGCTATCTTATTTGTCAAAGAAAAATAGAATAGGTTATAAAGAATTAATTAATCGGTTGGATATTCGGGAATCAAAAACTCGTTAATTTGAAGAAGCATTTTGAATTATTTGATTTATTAGATCTTGAATTTGAATGAACTTTTTTTCGTTTTCAACAATTCATGAAAGAATGAATTAAGGAAAAACCTATGAATATACCAGCTCCAAGAAAAGACCTCATGGTAGTCAATATGGGTCCCCACCATCCATCAATGCATGGTGTTCTTCGACTTATCATTACTCTAGATGGTGAAGATGTTATTGACTGTGAACCAATATTGGGTTATTTACACCGAGGGATGGAAAAAATTGCGGAAAACCGAACAATTATACAATATTTACCTTATGTAACACGTTGGGATTATTTAGCTACTATGTTCACAGAAGCAATAACGGTAAATGGACCGGAACAGCTGGGAAATATTCAAGTACCTAAAAGAGCCAGCTATATCAGAATAATTATGTTGGAGTTGAGTCGTATAGCTTCTCATCTGTTATGGCTCGGCCCTTTTATGGCGGATATTGGTGCCCAGACTCCCTTTTTCTATATTTTCAGAGAAAGAGAATTAGTATATGATCTATTCGAAGCTGCCACCGGTATGAGAATGATGCATAATTATTTTCGGATCGGGGGGGTAGCGGCTGATCTCCCTCATGGCTGGATAGATAAATGTTTGGATTTCTGCGATTATTTTTTAATAAGGGTTGCTGAATATCAACAACTTATTACACGCAATCCTATTTTTTTAGAACGGGTCGAGGGGGTAGGCATTATTGGTCGAGAGGAAGTAATAAATTGGGGTTTATCGGGACCAATGCTGCGAGCGTCCGGAATACAATGGGATCTTCGTAAAGTTGATCAGTATGAGTGTTATGACGAATTTGATTGGGAAGTACAGTGGCAAAAAGAAGGGGATTCGTTGGCTCGTTATCTAGTCCGAATTGGTGAAATGGTGGAATCCATAAAAATTATTCAACAGGCTCTCGAAGGAATTCCGGGGGGGCCATATGAGAATTTAGAAACCCGATATTTTGATAGAGAAAGGAATCCAGAATGGAATGATTTTGAATATCGCTTTATTAGTAAAAAACCTTCTCCTACATTTGAATTGCCGAAACAAGAACTTTATGTGAGAGTCGAAGCTCCAAAAGGAGAGTTGGGGGTTTTTCTGATAGGGGATCGGAGTGGTTTTCCTTGGAGATGGAAAATTCGACCGCCGGGTTTTATCAATTTGCAAATTCTTCCTCAGTTAGTTAAAAGAATGAAATTGGCTGATATTATGACAATACTAGGTAGTATAGATATCATTATGGGAGAAGTTGATCGTTGAAATGATAATTGATACACCAGAAGTACAAGATATCGATTCTTTTTCTAGATTGGAATTTTTAAAAGGGGTCTATGGAATTATATGGTTACTTATTCCTATTTTGACTCTTGTATTGGGAATCACAATAGGCGTACTGGTAATTGTATGGTTAGAAAGAGAAATATCCGCGGGAATACAACAACGTATTGGACCTGAATACGCCGGTCCTTTGGGAGTTCTTCAAGCTCTAGCAGATGGGACAAAGCTTCTTTTCAAAGAAAATCTTTTTCCATCTAGAGGGGATACTCGTTTATTCAGTATCGGTCCATCCATAGCAGTGATATCAATTTTAGTAAGCTATTTAGTAGTTCCGTTTGGTTATCGCCTTGTTTTAGCGGATCTCAATATTGGTGTTTTTTTATGGATTGCTATTTCAAGTATTGCTCCCATTGGACTTCTTATGTCAGGATACGGGTCAAATAATAAATATTCCTTTTTAGGTGGTCTACGAGCTGCTGCTCAATCGATTAGTTATGAAATACCATTAACTTTATGTGTGTTATCAATATCTCTACGTGCGATTCGTTGATATATAGACATAAACTTTTCTCTATTCTTCCTTTCTAGGAAAGCGGTGGAATGAATTGAGTAAAGTTAGATATCTTCATTTTTTTTATTCATTATTCGTATTGAAGAATTAAATCAAATAGTTATATGAGTGAAAGAAAACAGCTTATATTATATATAATATATAAATTAGATAATTTAGAATATATAAATTCGCAGTAAAAATATTGAGTCTCATTTTCCATGTATAAGAAAGAGTTAAGCGGAAATAAACATAAACATAAGAAACCGTTTACCCCAAGATTGGTTAATTAGTCATCCTGACTTGAAGCGGGCTCAAAAGATCCACCGTATTGCGTTTTCACTATCATTTGTATGTATTAAGATACATGTATTATCATAACGGGGGGTTGAACAAAAACGAGTGGATGGTTAGAAACACCAAGATATGTAACGGATTTGTAATGGAAATGGAATTTTTGTAAATTATCCAAAAGGACATTTTTACATAATATACAAACAAAGAATACTAATTGGGGCTTAAAGTTGGTAGAAATTATTAGGCAGTACTCCCCAAGGCACGATTCCAATCCAGAGTATGCTCCTATCCACCGATTAAATACATAACTATTGGGAACGAAAAAATCCTTTATTTTGTAAGCCCCCCTTTTTTCAGAAATAGAAAGAAGAATAGGAATGAAAAAAAAAAAGAGAAAGAAACCCAATTCCAATAAAAAAATATCTTTTTTCTCCTTTTCCATATCCATATTCATATATAGAATATGTATCATAATTCATGAATTAATATGGAATTCTTTTTCATAAGTAAAAACGACGGGCTAGTTATATTTCTACAAGAAGTATTTTATTGAAAAATTAAGTTATTACTCAACAAAGAAGAATTGAAATTATTAAAGAAGGGGTGAGATCAA